TTGCTCCGCAAGAAGTGGAGGCAAAGAACTAAGTGGACGTGTCAATACTTGATTTTTATAAACTATAGCATAGGTTTTAGAAAAGACTGTAACTTTTTTTCTTAAAATCTAAGTCTAGCCCAAATCAAATCGGCAGTAATAGGGATGAAGCAAAAACCTCAATTATTAATTTAATCATCGATAATGATTGATTCTCACCATTTATTTCAAAATTTTTTGAAATAAATGGTGAGAATCAATTCCAGAATGGAATTAAGAACTAAGATCGGAAATCTCGATATACAAAGATTCCTAAGAGGCACCCCATTTTTACTACTAGAATAAAAGATTATATAAAAGACTAGCATATCAAAATCTCTTAAACAATTTTTAATTTTAAGTAGCGTCTCGTGATTCTGTTGGGTATTAAATTAGATTGGATACAATGATGGGAAATAAATTGAGGACTTGTAGAAAGGCACGAAGATACTTTGTATTTAAACTCACGAAAGACTATGAGTGCTCAGACATAGAATCAGAATAGTTGGTCGACTCTTATAGTATAGAGTAAAGGTAAAAATTGAAAAAAAAAAAAGAATATATGTATGTAGTAATAGTGGCAGTGGGTTCTACCGATTCTTTCATAGAAAGACAGTAAGCTTAGATCAAATAGAAAATAGAGGTATCTGATATATAGTTGTGTATAGAAAAGGCGCGTGTATCATCTTGTACTTAATACTTCCTGATTCTACCGGAAATCTTAAAATATTGAAACTTGTTGCAAATGTATTCATTGAATTGATTTGGTTTATCAATAGTCTTAAGTCAGAATCCTATTTTGACTCTGTGCCATTGATTCCACTATGATTATTAAATAATAATCGAATAATTCTTTCATAGAAATAAGGGACATAATTCACATGGATATAGTAAGTCTTGCTTGGGCTGCTTTAATGGTCATCTTTACATTTTCTCTTTCACTTGTAGTATGGGGAAGGAGTGGACTCTAGTGCTGTGGACACTACAAATACTAAATTGAGTAATCGATTGCTCAATCGAACTGTATCAATTCTTTATTAATCGTTTTGCGAATTAAAAAAAGTATTCAAAATTGTACTGGAATAGAGTAATAAATCATTATCATAATTGTATTTTGCAACTCAAATCTAGGCATAATAGAAGATTCTTTCATAGTCTATATTTTTTTTATTTTAGAAAAAAAAAATTCTGTTATTATGACACTATATATTTTCTTTCCACTGTAAGCGAAACGATTAGTGATTGTCCAAAGAGGTCCTACACATAATAAAATTAGATCTTTCTTCCGTTAGGCTATTTACATATCACACATTTCACATTTGTTTTAAACTTCTAGAAATTATACTTTTTTGACTCATCTCATGTTTTGTTTAAACATGAAAAACGGCCAGGTTTACTCTAACCCCTTTTCCAAATCCGAAGAAGTTATCATATAACTACGCGGATCATCCATTAATTGTTCAATCAATGACTTCTTGAGATGAAAAAAAAGAAATAGAATTAAAGTTTTATCTTATCTATATGTACATATACTATATACATATTGTAATTTTATCTATATGAAGCCTATATTAATATTAGTATACAATACTAGCTAGTGTGGTAGAAAGAACTATATTTTATAGTTCTTTCTACCACACTAGCTTAGATACTTAATAAGCTACTTCTGTTCTGATTCCAGCTCAGCGCAATCATTTCATTTAAGACTTAGAGTTTGAATTCTTTTCTTTCATTTCTTGAATCATTGAATTGAATTGAACTGCTAAGAACTGATAATTCAAGTTTCATTCAAATTAATCATTTTGGCTAACTGTTTTTACATAGATGATAAGTAAAAAAGCAGTAGGAATTAGAATGAACAGTGCAGTAGCAATAAGTGCGAGAATATTGACTTCCATAATCTAATCTTTTTTTTTTCGCAATAACTTAACTCGGGATCTAATCCCATAGAGATGATAAATTTGATTCCTGTAAATTCAATGGGATGAATTGTATCTTGATGATACTGAATCAGATCAATATTATGAATAAAAATTTCTGATCTATCAAATCAATTTCTCGTTGAGAATTGAATAGTATAACATAGGGAGATCTTTTATCCATACAAAAAACCATTTTTGATTAGATCATAAATACCTATCATTAGGTTTTCATCCTTTTTCCACTTGTTCTTTTCTATAACCTAGCATCTTATCTTCCTTATACAATTCTTCTACTTATACATATACATAGGATTTTGTATATAGAATTATAAGGTATTATATAACCGGTATTCTCTAGGGCATACAGAGAGACGAACAGTATAAGTATAAGTGAGATGTAAAAAAGGTAAGGTTAAGTCTAAAAAATCGACTATTCAAGCTTTACCTTTACTAAGAATAAGAAAAGAAAGGAGCCCTACTTGGTTTTGTTGGTCTTTTATTTTATGTTATTTTATTAGTATACTCTTTGTTTTGTTGGATTGGAGTTGGAACGTATACATCAAAAATTCAATATAAAATTGGAATGAGAATTAAATAAATTGTTTCAAATCAGTAGTCATAATTGAGGCTAAAAAAAATTAGATTTAGAAAAGATGTGCTTTAACCTAAAAAGTACTTTGCCGGAGAATTAAATTCTATGAAGATTAAGTTCATTGTATATCATATAATAAACAAAGCTATTTTGTGTCTGTACCCCCCCAAAAATCTGAGCACTCTATTCCATTTCATTGATCAAGAGTAGAATGATTAAAAAAAAAAGTGTCTTAAACTTTAAATGAATATAGCACCAATTGTACTAAATTACATATATTTTTCCTTATCAATTAGTACTGGGGAAGAAAAGAAACTTCCCATATTTATCTGATGAGACATGCGAAACAAAAGAAATAATCTCCACGGTGCGAATTTGTTTGATTCCATTTTGCTCTTCGTCTTCCCTTTCGCAAAAATAGAGAAATGCATTTCTCAATTCATGAGATCCTAGTTCGGGACTGACGGGGCTCGAACCCGCAGCTTCCGCCTTGACAGGGCGGTGCTCTGACCAATTGAACTACAATCCCGGCGAGGTGTATAGCATACATATACTTAGGATTTCATAAGAATATTCTACTCGTCATGTTGGAACGTAACAGATATGCGAATGCTATATTGATATTATATCCACATAAACACGGGCTTTAGTGAGAGTGAGACGGATTATTAGTAACTAGTGATTTTTTATTTTATTGTTAAATAAAAATAATCAATCTTTCAATGAGATGAAAAAAAAAAAAAGATAGAGAAAAATTTTTCTTTATTTCTCTACGAAGCAGGCATTACCCTTTCTTTTCTATAGGATAAATTAATTATATCTTACTCATGGGGCGGTGAATTCTTGGGCCGAGCTGGATTTGAACCAGCGTAGACAGTCGTCAACGAATTTACAGTCCGTCCCCATTAACCGCTCGGGCATCGACCCAGGAAGAATTCTTTATATGCTTATTGATAATCCATGATCAACTTCCTTTCGTAGTACCCTACCCCCAGGGGAAGTCGAATCCCCGCTGCCTCCTTGAAAGAGAGATGTCCTGAACCGCTAGACGATGGGGGCATATTCGCCCGACCGTCATCATACTATAATGATAGTATGAATAGTTTTTTGGAATTGTCAATATAATCTAATGGTATGGCTAGATTCGAACAGTCTTTTTATATTCTGATTCTATAGGATTTTAATTTGAATTGAACGTTTTTTTTTTTTCTTCAATTTTAACTCATTGCTTCGTTTCTTGTTCAGATAAAATATGCCTATCACTATCTCACATTAAGTCAGAAAATTCAAAAACGAGAAAAATTTTACCCCTTTTCTAGGTAAATAGAATTTATTTTTCCATTATTTCCATTATGAGTCTACTGCATATATACATATATGCAGTAGACTCATAATGGAAAATGGCTAAGTCATGAATTGAGCAGGCCCTTTTAACTCAGTGGTAGAGTAACGCCATGGTAAGGCGTAAGTCATCGGTTCAAATCCGATAAAGGGCTTTTTTCATGAAACTCGAGTCTTTGTCTTCGTTTTTCATCGAAGAATACAGATATTTTTGATAATAAAAAAAAAGGCAAACACTATTGTATTATTTATAATATAATGAGTTCTTATTATTTTATTTTGAGTTCTAATTAATAATTAAAAAGTTGAACATTTAATTATTATTATATTGACTAATTGAACTTAGTGGGTGGGGGCTTCTAGCCTGTAGTGACATAATAGTCCTCTTTATATCTTATTATTATTTATTTAAATATTCCAGGAAACATAACATAAATATTCTAGATATCCAACCCCTATTTATTAATCACAAACCAAAATATTCCTACTTCCCTATTGTTCCCACCAAACCTACCATAAAAATGGTAACTAAAAAAAAAAGTAAGTGGACCTGACCCATTGAATCATGACTATATTGGCTATTCTGATATTTAAATTCGATATATATTAAATTGTAGAAAGCGGGTTTTTTATTTCCTTTTTTAGTTTCTTAGATCACAAAAGACAAGAATTTGTGATCACAAAAGACAAGAATTTGTCGATATTTATGATTTGATTTTCTTGTTAATGGACGCTCTATAGGAATAAATCGCTATTCTTTTCCGATACATATAATATATTCTTTTCCGATACATATAATATATATATAAAATATATTGAAAAATCCATTTTTCAATATCTTTCCTTGATTTCAAAATCTGATTCCCATATTGTTTTGTTGTTTTGTTTCAGCAATGCAAATAGAGAACGAACGCGAGAAAGGGGCCTTCAGTTCCAGTTTATCATTATTTCATTTAATATTTCATTTAGGGGCAAGGAAAAAAGAAATTTTCCTTTTTTTGTTGGACTCGTTAAAAGATATACTCTGGAATCTGAGTTACAGGACAATTTAGGGTTCAAATGGTTATATAGTAAAGACTAGTCGAATTGCACTCATGGATTTACCTAGGTCGGTTTATCAACCAATA